AAAAGGAATAAAAATAAAGTAAATTCAAGGAAGAGCTTTATTTTTTTTAAGGGGCCCTCAGGGGGGGTCCTGGAATGCTTTTCTTCTCCTCTTATTCCATATGGAATACAATTAGTTAAAATAAGACAGTTAAAATAAGAAGGAATAAAGGAATAGTGGAATATTTGACCGTTCACTCCAAAAAGAGGGTCCTATTGAAAAAGAAATAATCCAAAATACAAAACATTTTTTTTTTTTCAAATTCAATTGTTTATTTATCTCTTATTCCAAAATTCCCCTGAAAATCGAATTCCATTTTTTCAATGGGATTACATGATCTAGTTCTTAATATTATTACTTTACTCAATTGACAAATTCCACAACAATAACAATCTCTTGATTCGGAATTAGGGACTCATGTATCATCTGATGAATCTACTTTATTTTACACTTCCGTATCTCACTCTATCTTGTTTTTTAGTATTCTCTAAAATAACTGACTGATGAATTATGAATTTCCCATAACTTAGGTAAGTGCTTTACCAACATATGTAGTGTAGTAAAAAAAATAAAAGGAAATTAATTCTTTCATGCTTACTTTAACTAGTTATTTCGGTTTTCTACTAGCTGCTTTAACTATAACCCCAGCTCTATTTATTGGCTTGAACAAGATACGTCTTATTTGAATTGACTGAATAAGTCAGAAAAAAAAATCTTTCTTTTAGATTCCTGGTATTCTATAACTCTTTTCCACACTAAATTACGAATTTTTTTCTTGATCATTGAGATTCGTGGATAATTTAGAGTACTATTTAGGGATAGATCGTATCTCTTCTTTTTTTATCACCTCGAACAAATCGAAATGATTGAAGTTTTTCTATTTGGAATCGTCTTAGGCCTAATTCCTATTACTTTAGCGGGATTATTCGTGACTGCATATTTGCAATACAGGCGGGGGGATCAGTTGGATCTTTGATTGAGTAATTTTTATTTTTTTATTGACCTCCTCTCTGGTCTGGAGGAGGTCAAATTCGAGTTTCAATTCAATTTTGTTTTGTTAAATTATTTTACTCTGCTTCGACATAAGATAGATGGAATCACGCTCTGTAGGATTTGAACCTACGACATCGGGTTTTGGAGACCCGCGTTCTACCGAACTGAACTAAGAGCGCTTTCATTCATTCAAAAAGAAAATATTTTTCTATTCCTAACGTATCTCACGTATGTATAGTCTCCACAAATTCAAGTTATACCCACTTTACTTTCAATTGATCTCTTCGCTACTGCCCAAAAAGAATAAAAAAGTAATAGGTAGGGATGACAGGATTTGAACCTGTGACATTTTGTACCCAAAACAAACGCGCTACCAAGCTGCGCTACATCCCTTTTCAAAATTGTTATACAATGCCATTGTACACAATTCCTGTCTTCTTTTCCACATTGTAATTTTATTCTTATTTCTCTATCTATATAGAACCCTCCTGTCATTTCTTCTTTTTGGTCTCATATAATTAAGGAATTATATACATCTAAAATCCAATAAAATTTCGCCTATACAAGAAGGATTACTTTTCCTTGGTAATGTATAGGAAGAAGGGGTCATTTTTTAGGGATAAGAAAATTTCGTCTATATGGTTCATTTTATATATAGCATAACAATCTTGGGCAAAAGTTTCTGATCATATATGTATTCCAACAAGGAAGGAGGATTTTCAATGCGGGATATAAAAACATATCTCTCTGTAGCACCCGTGCTAAGTACTCTATGGTTTGGTGCTTTAGCAGGTTTATTGATAGAAATTAATCGTTTATTTCCAGATGCTTTGTCATTCCCTTTTTTTTAATTGAGGAATAGAATTCTTTGTGACATGACAAAATTTGACCCTTTTTAATCCTTTTATTTAGTATCGGAAGGAAAAAGAAAGAAAAGATGGATTGGCTTGAACCTCAGAGTTATGAAAAATTTGGTAAATTCTATTTTGAAAAAAAAAAGAAATTCAATTTAAAGTGGTATCCAAGCTAAACAGGCCTCAGAAATCAGAGCATAGAAAAAGGCTGGGCTGGCTAATTAAATGAAAGGGTTTCGAAGCAAAATCTTTGCTAATTCGACAAGGATTGTATTCTTTAATTATTTCTTTATTTTTTATTACTTAATTTAAGAATTCAAAAAATTGATTCTAATGGATTTTATTCTTCTTCTTCGGATTCAAAATAGAAGAATAAAAGAATAAGTAGAAGAATTTAGTTAAGTCAACCCAAACAGAAAAGGAGGTTCGGTTCATGGCCAAGGGGAAAGATGTTAGAATCAGGGTTATTTTGGAATGCAGCAGTTGTGTTCGAAAAGGTGCCAATGAGGAATCGACGGGGGTTTCTAGATATAGTACTCAAAAGAATCGCCACAATACACCCCGACAATTAGAATTAAAAAAATTTTGTCGTTATTGTCGCAAGCATACGACTCATCACGAAATAAAGAAATAGGAACACCCATCGTGTGTTCGATCTTTCCAAAAAACAGAAAGAGCAAGAACTTTATATTTAATATATAAAAAAAACTATAGTATAAAATACAAATCAACTCATCCGATTTCCGGTAGATATTATTTCATATGTATAGAGGGTATTCATATACTATAAGATTAATTAAATAAGATATGGATCAAAGAAAGACTACTTCTTCTGGATCCTAAATTCATAAAATAATAAAATAAATAAATGAATTTTTTTTGTTCAATTTTAAAATTTTAAATAAGGAATAAATCATGTATACATCTAAACAACCTTTTCTTAAATCTAAGCAACCCTTTCGTAAATCCAAACACACTTTTAATAAATCCAAGCAAACCTTTCGTAAATCCAAGCAAACTTTTCGTAAATTCAAACAACCTTTTCGTAAATCTAAACAACCTTTTCGTAGGCGTCCTCGGATTGGCCCGGGAGATCGAATTGATTATAGAAACATGAGTTTAATTAATAGATTTATTAGTGAACAAGGAAAAATATTATCTAGACGAATAAATAGATTAACCTTGAAACAACAACGATTAATTACTCTTGCTATAAAACAGGCTCGTATTTTATCTTTCTTACCGTTTCGTAACTATGAGAACGAAAAGCAATTTCAAGCCCAGTCAATTTCAATAATTACGGGTTCTAGACCTAGAAAAAATAGACATATTCCTCAATTAACGGAAAAGTACAATTCCAATCGAAACTTAAGAAACTACAACCAAAATTTAAGAAACAACAATCGGAACTTAAGTTCCGATTGTTGATGTTTTATTCGAAAGGCCCAGACCTATATATATTATAAAGAAAGTAATCCTGCTCGTTGATTCCTACCACTTAATCTTAATTTATTGTATCTTCCCGGAGTTCCCTCTCCGGGAATTCGGTTTTTATTATTCCAGTATATTACTTTATTTATCCCTTTAATTGATGATCTTTATTTTATTGGAAATCGTGTAAAGATTATTTGGATTTGATACAGCTACTTGTGCAAGCATTTTACGATTAAGAATCAATTTCTTCTTGTACAGGTTGTGTATTAATTTACTATAACTATCAAATACTTTATATATCCGCGTTGCTGCGTTTATCCGAGTGATCCACAAACGACGAAAATCCCTCTTTTGCCTACCTCTATCTCGATGAGAGGAAACAAAAGCTCTTTTTACCTGTTGGGTAATCATTCGATTAAGTCTTAAATGAGCCCCCCTAAAGTTTGAGGCAAATGAACGCATTTTTGTTCGTCGTCTCCGGGCTATATATCCTCGCGGAACTCTGGTCATTGAATCAAATTAACCTTAATGAATAACTAATTATTTCTCTTCTTTTAGCCATCCTTTTTTCCATTAATAACAAAACTAATTATTCCGATATATAAAATATTAATTCCAATGGCTTTTGCTATAGTAACCTTCCCAACCACGATTTTTTATTACACTCCGTTCAGTTATTTCTATGCGAAATAACAAATTAATTCTAATGATACTAAAAAAATAGTGGGTTCCATCGTTTCTATGGTTCCCTTTTAAACGGTAAGGCCCTCTCTATACACCGGAGCCCTTTCTTTCATCAAAAGGTATTGTGAACTTGTATAGTTCACATTCTTTGGCTCTACCTATCCATTATAGAGTAAATAGCTCTTTTCACAATAAGAGTTATCCATACAGTGACGGTATTTAATTATGAAAGTTGGCTAAGTAGCTGACCCTGTTAGTCCGTTCTTTTAAGATAAAGGAGCATAAGCCTTTTTATTATTATTTCCTCCGCTTAATGGATAACCATTTGCTACCAATGGGGGAATTGCTTCTTATTTCCAATTTAGATAATTGGATTTGCACCAAAGGAAACCAAAAATTCCATATACCATAGAAATCTAGGATGGAAAAGCTATATCCTATTCATTGGTACTAATCATGGATACTTCCAAATTTTTTTTATTTGTTTGAAGTTATGATCTGAACGAGTCGCACATACACCCTAGCACATGTTCCTCGACGCTGAGGGCATCCTTTAAGCGCGGCCGTTTTTCTAGCATTTCGTATTGGCTGTCTTGCGTTTCTAATAAGTTGTTTAACCGTCGGCATGTTGTATGTGTATAGAAAAAAATGGATTGGTTTAGATCCATCTTAACCTGATGATTGATCATCATGAAGTCTTTCTATTTCGATTTTCTATTAAATCGAAGAAAACCCTAATTTGGGTCTGAAATAACTTTATAAGAAATCCGGACACTACCAATCCTTAAACATTTCCGGAAACCACACTGGATCAGTATCGCAGTGCTCGTCAATCATTTCATCCCCTACAATATCGACAAGTCCATAAGCTTTGGCTTCGTCTGCTGACATAAAAACATCCCTTTCCATGTCTTCGGATACAACCCAAAAGGGTTTGCCTGTTCTTAGTGCATAAACCCTTGTAATCATTTCGCGAACTTTGTGTAACTCTTCTACTTCTAGTAAAAATTCTGGTGTCCTTGCCCGATAATAAGCACTAGCGGGTTGGTGAAGCATAATCCTCGCGTGAGGGAATGCTATACGCTTGGTGGGTTCTCCTCCAAGTAGAATGAAGGACGCCATGGACGCGGCTATTCCAAGGCATATTGTATATATATCTGGTGTCACCGTTTGCATCGTATCAAAAATAGCCATTCCTGAGATTAGCCACCCGCCTGGGGAGTTTATAAACAAAAAAATATCACTAAGTCCATCTTCTATACTGAGATATACCATGAGACCTGTAATATGATTCGTGATCTCGCAACGAATCTCTTGACCTAAAAAAAGTGTCCTTTCTCGATACATAACATTGTATAAGTCAACCCAAGTCGCTTCTTCATCTCCGGGAATCCGGTAAGGTACTTTTGGAACACCAATGGGCATATTAGATTAATATTATTAAATTTAAGTAAGAAAACTACACTTTAATATGGAAACGTAAGAATAGAAGAGAAAGAATGAATCCGCAGTTTATTGTCTTCATTTTTATTCTTATTCTATATGAATACTATAGATTCTATTAATATGAATAGTATAGATTATATTAATACGTAGATTGAAAGGTTATACGTATAAAGAAGGTAAGACAGATTGAATAAAGAAAAAGGAATCGGCGATTCAAATGATAAACAAAGAGGGGTAGGGATCTATTCTTCATTTTTCAAAATTGGCCAAGTTACCCATTGCATATTGGCACTTATCGAGTATAGAATAGATCTGCTTCTCTTTCTTCTTATGAACAGAATTGGCTTCTTATTTTTAATGAAATGAAATAAATATTAACGCTTTCTGACACAGAATCCCCTAGAAGGGTTAGGTACATAGGATATGGATAGTCTTTTCCAATGCGATAAAATAAAGCGACATCGTGTCTATTTTTCTTTGCTAAAGGGGTATTTCCATGGGTTTACCTTGGTATCGTGTTCATACTGTCGTATTGAATGATCCGGGTCGATTACTTGCGGTGCATATAATGCACACAGCTCTAGTTTCTGGTTGGGCTGGCTCGATGGCTTTATACGAATTAGCAGTTTTTGATCCCTCTGATCCTGTTCTGGATCCAATGTGGAGACAAGGTATGTTCGTCATTCCCTTCATGACTCGTTTAGGAATAACGGATTCCTGGGGTGGTTGGAGTATTTCAGGAGGAACTGTAACAAATCCGGGTATTTGGAGTTATGAAGGTGTGGCAGGTGCACATATTGTGTTTTCTGGTTTGTGTTTCTTGGCAGCGATCTGGCATTGGGTATATTGGGACCTAGAAATATTCTCTGATGAGCGGACGGGAAAACCCTCTTTAGATTTGCCCAAGATCTTTGGAATTCATTTATTTCTTGCAGGGGTGGCTTGCTTTGGCTTTGGCGCATTTCATGTAACGGGTTTGTATGGTCCTGGGATATGGGTATCCGATCCTTATGGGCTAACTGGAAAAGTACAAGCTGTAAATCCAGCGTGGGGTGCAGAAGGTTTTGATCCTTTTGTTCCGGGGGGAATAGCTTCTCATCATATTGCTGCGGGTACGTTGGGTATATTAGCGGGTTTATTCCATCTTAGTGTCCGTCCGCCTCAACGTCTATACAAAGGATTACGTATGGGCAATATTGAAACTGTACTTTCCAGTAGTATCGCTGCTGTTTTTTTTGCAGCTTTCGTAGTTGCTGGAACTATGTGGTATGGGTCAGCAACGACCCCAATCGAATTATTCGGGCCTACTCGTTATCAGTGGGATCAGGGATACTTTCAGCAAGAAATATATCGAAGAGTTAGCAATGGTTTAGCCGAAAATCTTAGTTTATCAGAAGCTTGGTCTAAAATTCCCGAAAAATTAGCCTTTTATGATTATATTGGTAATAATCCGGCAAAAGGGGGATTATTCAGAGCGGGCTCAATGGACAATGGGGATGGAATAGCTGTTGGCTGGTTAGGACATCCCGTTTTTAGAGATAAAGAAGGACGTGAGCTTTTTGTACGCCGTATGCCTACTTTTTTTGAAACATTTCCAGTTGTTTTGGTAGATGAAGAGGGAATTGTGAGAGCGGACGTTCCTTTTAGAAGAGCAGAATCCAAATATAGTGTTGAACAGGTAGGGGTAACGGTGGAGTTCTATGGTGGCGAACTTAATGGAGTAAGTTATTCTGATCCTGCTACTGTAAAAAAATATGCGAGGCGTTCTCAATTAGGGGAAATTTTTGAATTAGATCGAGCTACTTTGAAATCAGATGGTGTTTTTCGCAGCAGTCCAAGGGGTTGGTTCACTTTTGGTCATGCTACCTTTGCTTTGCTCTTCTTTTTCGGACACATTTGGCATGGCGCTAGAACCTTGTTCCGAGATGTTTTTGCTGGTATTGATCCAGATTTGGATGCTCAAGTGGAATTTGGAACATTCCAAAAAGTGGGAGATCCAACTACAAGGAAACAGGCAGTCTGATACACATTGTTATGGTATCTTTGACCTCTCTTTTTTGATTTGGCTTGGGAAACATCTCCCATCCTTTCTTTAACTCTTTTTCTTTCTTTATATGGGAAATTCTCCCAAATGACAAATGAATAGGTGTGGAAGTTATAATTGTAAATAAACCACGATCGAATCTATGGAAGCATTGGTTTATACGTTCCTTTTAGTTTCTACTTTAGGGATAATTTTTTTCGCTATCTTTTTCCGAGAACCACCTAAGGTTCCACCAACTCCAACTAAAAGAATAAAATAATTTCATTGAAGTAAGAAGTCTACCCATCTGGTAGACTTCTTACTTCAATTAGTCCCCGTGTTCTTCGAATGGATCTCTTAATTGTTGAGAGGGTTGCCCAAACGCGGTATATAAGGCATACCCAGTAAAGCTTACAAGTAAACCAGATATGGAGATGGCGACTAAAGTTGCTGTTTCCATTTTTATAGAATTTCAAGATTACAATGGATCTACGAAAAGATCGTGTATTTACAACTACAACGGAATAGTATACAAAGTCAACACCAATGATGAAATAGAATTTATGGCTACACAAACCGTTGAAGATAGTTCTAAACCTAGGCCAAAACGAACTGGTGCAGGTAGTTTATTGAAACCCTTGAATTCGGAATATGGGAAAGTAGCTCCGGGTTGGGGGACCACTCCTTTTATGGGAGTCGCAATGGCTTTATTCGCTATATTCCTATCTATCATTTTAGAAATTTATAATTCTTCTGTTTTACTGGACGGAATTTTAACCAATTAGGTTTCTACTAATCTAAAAAAAAAAAGGAAGTCATAGTTTTTCCATCCAAAAAAGCTTTTCTAGTTTAAGCTCTATATTTCTAGACATTATGGTAGTTCGACCGCGGAATTTTTTTGTTTCGGTATCTCTGGAATATGAGTGTGTGACTTGTTAGAATTGATCCTATTGATAATACATAGAAAGGGCCTGTTATCTCTATCAAGATGATTCTAATTCGTCAGATATTATTTATTCTAGTATCTGGAACACGAAATAGATAGAGTGGATCAAAAAAAATGGAACTATGATTCATAATCACTATTAAGACCTCGCAACCAGACTGAAAAATTCAAGTAGTTCTTAAATAAAAATAAAAAAGAAATTTTCTTCCTTCCAATTTTGTTTGCCCAAAAGACAACTTTTTTCTCTCGATTTTGCCGAGTCATTGCACCGATTCCATAAATGATTATCAAGTGGTTCTTATTCGAAGAACCCTTGCCTTTTGGTTAGCTTGAGACTCAATCATCGTGGCTCTAGTATGAATCTAAGGTTTTAATTGAACTGATTCATAGGATCGCAACAAGATAATTTCTATATTACGATTACGCACAAAAAAAAACAAATCCAAAATAGGGAAGAGAAAAGTCAAGAGGCCTCGAATGACCGGCATAAGGGAACGGAAGAAAGACAGATGAGCCAACTTGAGATTTTTTGGCATTATCATAACAAAGAATATATTCCGAATTTTTCTTATTTCATATCTTCAAGGCAAATCGACCCAATCCAGTGGCTGATGAAGTTTTGAACTTTTTTTTTTCTAATATTCGTTGAAAATTTGTGTGTTTCTGCTTGAGCCGTACGAGATGAAATTTTCATATACGGCTCTTAGAGGGGGGGCTTGGGTTAGTTACCTATCTCAATAAAGTATATGATTGGTTTGAGGAACGTCTTGAGATTCAGGCAATTGCAGATGATATAACTAGTAAATATGTTCCTCCCCATGTCAACATATTTTATTGTTTAGGGGGAATTACACTTACTTGTTTTCTAGTACAAGTCGCTACCGGTTTTGCTATGACTTTTTACTACCGCCCAACGGTTACAGAGGCTTTTTCTTCGGTTCAATACATAATGACCGAGGCCAACTTTGGTTGGTTAATCCGATCAGTTCATCGATGGTCAGCAAGTATGATGGTTCTAATGATGATCCTGCATGTATTTCGTGTGTATCTCACAGGTGGGTTTAAAAAACCCCGCGAATTAACTTGGGTCACAGGTGTGGTTTTAGCTGTTTTGACTGCATCATTTGGTGTAACTGGTTATTCGTTGCCTTGGGATCAAATTGGTTATTGGGCAGTCAAAATTGTGACAGGTGTACCTGATGCCATTCCGGTAATAGGATCGCCTTTAGTGGAGTTATTACGTGGAAGTGCTAGTGTGGGTCAATCCACTTTGACTCGTTTTTATAGTTTACATACCTTTGTACTGCCTCTGCTTACTGCCGTATTTATGTTAATGCACTTTCCAATGATACGTAAGCAAGGTATTTCGGGTCCTTTATAGGGAAGGCATATCTATAGAGAATTAGAATTCTCATATATCATATCGGGTAGGTTATCGTATTTCATTGCTACAAACATGGGTTATTGTAAAATAACACATGTCATTTGGATACTTCTCTTCAACTCCGAAGTATTTTGATACAATACAAATAGTTGAAGTTAATTTTACGAAAGAAAAAAAGGCGGATTATGGGAGTGTGTGACTTGAATTATTGGTTTGGCCATGCAGATAAAGAATTGGATCTGCCACATTAGAATTCACAATCAAAGGTGTCTCCGCATCCAATCAACACGTAAGTCTCCTACCTAGGAAGGATAGGCTGGTTCACTTGAGGAGAATATTTTCTATGATCATACCCCACCATGTCATCCATGAACAGGCTCCGTAAGATCCCATAGAGTAGAAATGGAATAAGTCATGTGACATGATCCAATATTACACTTACCCTTTTTTATTATAGTATGGAAATGCATTCATTTTCTTTGCATCGATTGTGATCCGCAATACTATCGGAGTAAAAGAAGGGATCTAAGGAAAAATGTAGGCTAAACTTTTTTATTTTTTATTAGTAACAAGTAAATATTTTGTTTGGAGGTAAGAAACTTGCGATATTGGGGGGATAAACACCAACTAATCAAGAGACATGAGACAATCCAGAAAGCAATTGATCATGATCAAATTTGTAAGCCCACTTGGATATTGAGCATTTACCCATAAGAATAGGATTCTTTTCAATGAGTAGTTCTAGATCCAACTTCGGAAAAGATAATATGATAAAGCTTTTCTTGCCTAGAGTCATTGAGTCATTATATACCATAATTCTATTATGGATCTTCCGCGGTCTTATTTCTTTCATTCTTGCTCGAGCCGGATGATGATAAATTCTCATGTCCGGTTCCTTTGGGGGATGGATCCTAAAGAGTTCGCCTATCCCAATAACAAAGAAACCAGACTTAAATGATCCTGTATTAAGAGCTAAATTAGCTAAAGGGATGGGACATAATTATTACGGGGAACCCGCATGGCCCAATGATCTTTTATATATTTTTCCAGTAGTAATTCTAGGTACTATTGCATGTAATGTAGGTTTAGCGGTTCTCGAGCCATCAATGATTGGTGAACCGGCGGATCCATTTGCAACTCCTCTGGAAATATTACCTGAGTGGTACTTCTTTCCCGTATTTCAAATACTCCGTACGGTACCCAATAAGTTATTGGGCGTTCTCTTAATGGTTTCTGTGCCAACAGGCTTATTGACAGTACCTTTTCTAGAGAATGTGAATAAATTCCAAAATCCCTTTCGTCGCCCAGTAGCTACGACCGTTTTTTTAATCGGTACTGCAGTAGCTCTTTGGTTAGGTATTGGAGCAACATTACCCATTGATAAATCTTTAACTTTAGGTCTTTTTTAGGTATTTTTTGATTCATTCAACCGTGAAGTACCGTGCATAGGTATCTAGGAAATAGTTACTTCCAAGTGAATCTTCCCTAGATACCTAAAATCCATTTTATTATGATCCATTTCGCGAAAATATAGATTGTACCAAAGATGCTAAATTGTTTTCTTTTTTTCTTTTTATTCTAACTCGAAAAAGAAGAAGAACAAAAAATTGTAATGGATTTAAAACGAGAGCTTATTCTTAAGTAAATCCATTGGTAGATACTTCTCTAGAGTGTCCCATATCTGTTTTCTATCTTCCATACGAAAATTTTCAATTCTCATAAGATCTTCTTCAGTCTTACTCAAAAGGTCCAATAGTGTATGTATATTGGCCCTTTTGAGACAATTATACGTTCTAGAAGGCAATTCTAATTGATCAATAAAAATACAATTCAATGGAATTCCTTTTTTGTTTTTCTTTAGATTAGTTAATCTTTTTTGAAAAGTAAAAAGGGGCGGAGTAAACCTGTTTTTATTTTCTTCGAAACTCGTTCCCTCTTCCTCCGCGTGTAGAAAAGGGAGGAATAAATCAATCAAATTACGAGAAGCCTCATAAAGCGCTTCTTTAGGGGTTAAACTTCCATTAGTCCATATTTCTAAAAAAAGTATCTCGTGTTTTTCATTTCCATTCCCACAAGAAAAAATACTATAATTCACATTTCGAACAGGCATGGATACAGCATCTATAGGATAACTTCCATCTTGATAGTTCTTTCTGAGTTCTGTCTGATATCCACGATCTCTCTTTATCTGTAACTCAATACAAAAATTAATGGGCTCTGTCAAGTTAGCTATAGGTTGTGCCGTATCAACGATTTCTACGGAAGGTGGTAAGATTATATCTTGAGCAGTTATGTACCTAGGACCTTTGACGCAAATTGATGCGTCTCTAACTCCATAGAGATTACTTCTCAATACAATTTCTTTCAAATTTAGTAAAATTTCTTGTACGGATTCTTCAATACCTGCTATTGTAGAATATTCGTGTGGCACGCTCCCAAATTTTGCCCGTGTGATACATGCTCCTTCTATTTCTCCAAGTAAAGCTCTTCGCAAGGCAATACCGACGGTGTCCGCTTGACCTTTTTTAAGCGGGGACAGAATGAAACGACCATAATAAAGACGCTTACTATCTACTCTTGATTCAACACACTTCCACTGTAGTGTTTGAGTGGATCCTGCTACCTCCTCTCGAACCATAATAGACTAGTATTATTATTTGATCATTGAATCGTTTATTTCTCTTGAAAACGGATTAATTCTTTTACAGGCGTCTTTTTTTAGGCGGTCGACATCCATTATGCGGCATAGGTGTTACATCGCGTATACAACTTAATCGCACACCGCTTTTAGCAATGGCTCGTAATGCGGCATCTCTTCCACTACCAGCGCCCTTTACCATAACTTCTGCTCGTTGCAAACCTACTGTACGAATAGCATCTACTGCTGTTCTTTGACCAGCATAGGGTGATGCTTTTCTTGAGCTTTTGAATCCACAAGTACCTGCGGAGGACCAGAAAACCACCCGACCTTGCGGGTCCGTAACAGTTATAATGGTATTGTTGAAACTAGCTTGAACATGAATAACCCCTTTTGTTATTCTACGTGCACTTTTCCGTAGACTAAAACGTGCATTCCTACGTAAACCAATACGCACTTTCTTACGTGAACCTATTTTTGGTATAGCTTTTGCCATATTTTATTATCTCATAAATATGAGTTAGAAATAACAAAAAGAAAAAAAGATACAAAGATATCCGTTTCCGGGTAAAATATACCCTTTACTTTAATTATTTAAAATTCTTTTATTTAGAATTGGAACATTTCCGCGGGTACTTTTTTATTTTAGAGAAAGTAAAGTTCTTTTTCGAAAGATTACCCCTGTCGTTGTTTATGCTTCGGATTAGAGCAAATGACTCTAATTCGTCCACGCCTACGAATCAGTCGACATTTTGTACAAATTTTACGAACGGAAGCTCTTATTTTCATATTTCCGTATCCTTTCTTAAACTATGAATCTAATATTTTGGAAAAAATAAGTCTCTTCGCTTGAATTTTTGAACTTCAAATTTATTACCCTAGAAAAAAGAAAACCCTAATCCTTTGAATCTTCGCTATCTTTCAAATCTTCGATATCTTTCGAGTCTTCGATACGCTTCGAATCTTTATGGGGAAGTCTATAAATTATACGTCCCTTGCTGGAATCATAACGACTTACTTCAATTTTGACCCTATCCCCCATCAGTATTCGTATAGAACTAGAGCGGATCTTTCCTGAAATATAGCCCAGGATGATGGTGTCATTCTCTAGCCGAACGCGGAACATTCCATTGGGTAGGGCTTCCGTAACTAAACCTTCGAAAGTGACTTTTGCTTCTCTCGGGTTTTTTTTTTCTCTCCTATTTTTTTTTTCTGTCATATTTTTTTCTCCTATTTTTCTATTTTTATTTTCAAAATAGGAAGGTCGAGATAGAATTCGGGCACTATAGTCGGAGCGATTACCATATATAACATAAGACTTCTCCCCCAATTCTGTTTAGTCGAGCCTCTCGATCTGTCATTATCCCTCGAGAAGTAGAAAGAATAGCAATTCCCATTCCACCCAAAACTTTAGGAATTCCTTGATAGTTGGTATAAATTCGTAAGCCGGGTCGGCTGATACGCTTTAAAAAGGTTCTTGTTCTATATATTCCTTTTCTAGTCTTTCTCTTTTGATGTCGCAAAGTTGAAACCAAGAAATATCTGTTACGTTCCTGATGTTTCCGAACACTTTCAATAAAACCCTCTCGTAGAAGTATTTTAACAATGTTTTCGGTAATATTTGTAGATATTACTCGAACTGTTCCTTTTTTATTCATGTCCGCGTTTCTTATAGAGGTTAGTAAATCCGCAATAGTGTCCTTGCCCATAAGACTCTAATTCTAGGTTCCTCCAAATTGTTCTATAATCAACATGTTTTCTTTTTTTTTGCTTTTCATTTTAAATTTTAAAACATATACGTAAAACACAATCTACTAACTACTAAATTTATTCTCTGATCTAAATTTCACCTACTAGTATTTATAATACTTCAGGAGCTAATGAAACTATTTTGGTAAAATTCAATTCTCTCAATTCCTCAGCAATCGCGCCAAAAACTCGAGTTCCTTTTGGATTTCCTTTTTGATCAATTATAACCGCTGCGTTGTCATCATAGCGGATTATTATACCGTCTTCACATTTGAACTCTTTACATGTACGTACAATTACAGCTCGAATTACTTCGGATCTTTCTAGGGGCATTCGGGGCAATGCGTCTTTGATTACAGCAACAATAACATCACCAATACGAGCATATCGCTGATTACCTGCAGCTCCTATGACTCGAATACACATCAATTTTCGAGCTCCACTATTATCTGCTACGTTTAAAAGGGTCTGAGGTTGAATCATATTATTTTGATTTCCATTTGTTATTTCAATGCAAAAGGATGAAAGAAATATTGTCTTTTCAGAAAGAAAAAAAGGGCGTTTTTTTATCTTCAATACTCCTTTGAGTTTTAGGGGTTCTATATTTCTAATCGAATAAATTGACTTCGTATAGGCATTTTACTGGCAGCTATGGAGATAGCTGCTCTAGCTACAGTTTCGGATACCCCCCCCATTTCATAAAGTATACGACCTGGTTTAACAACGGCTACCCAATATTCGGGGGACCCCTTTCCTGAGCCCATACGTGTTTCCGTCGGTCTTAGTGTAACGGGTTTGTCGGGAAATATACGTACCCATATTTTTCCACCACGACGTGCATATCGTGTTATTGCTCTTCGTCCTGCTTCTATCTGTCTCGCCGTGATCCAAGCAGGTTCAAGTGCTTGAAGAGCATATCTACCAAAACAAATACGATTGCCTCGGCAGGATTTTCCTTTCATTCTTCCTCTATGTTGTTTGCGAAATCTGGTTCTTTTGGGGTTATAGTCGATGGTTCTTTCTTAGTTCCATCTCTACTGCAAAACTGGACATGAGAGTTTCTTCTCATCCAGCTCCTCGCGAATGAAATGAGAAAGCGTGCAAATTTCTCTAATTCCATAATATTCAAAAATATTAGGGAGAGATCCACATTAATAGATAAATAATAGAAAAAATTAGGTTTTTTTTATATTTATTATTCAATTTGTTAAAATCGAAAAATCTATAGTCAAAAAAAAAAGAAGATCTAGAATATATCTAGATGTGTGTGTCTATATTATCTAAATTCTATATTTTATAGATGATGTAATCCTTAAAATATCTTTATTTTTACTCTTATTGAATAATGGTAATGGTAAAGTATTCTAATTTTAAAAGGATTTCGCGGGCGAATATTTACTCTTTTCTGTCTTATTTGTTAATTTATAACCTTACCAAATAAGAAAATTTTTTTGGTTTGTTCCGCCATCCTACCCAATGAAGTATTAGGATTCTTTTCAATAAAATCCTATGGAATCATAGGTTCTGTCGTTCCCACTGCCTCTCCTTGAATGGTTAGGTCTGAATTCCACAATGGAGCTTCCAAAAAATTTCTTTCCCAGTTAATTTTCTCAGTTTTATTAACCAGGATGGCTCTTTATTATTGCTTTAAATTTCTAGTTCTTGTTTCAAGTTACGTTACGATTTCTAATTCTCTATTTTTTTTTATTATATTGATGCTTTATCACATTGCTTTTTATGATGCAATTCATAGACCATACATATTGGAATCCTATATCTTACTTAATCCCTCTTCTTTCTTTCTATCATCCCTCCCTTTATCCGCATCCCTTTAGTTTTCCTTCACAACCTAGAATCTCATTTCTTTTTTAGAGAAAAAGCAGTTGCTACAACTATATGATAGATCCACTCATTTATGATAGAGATATTTATTCATATAGTGACTGTTTCTTAGTTAGGATCTCGACAATACGAAGCAATAGGTTGGTTATTAGTTAATTTTCTATAATTACTAATACTAAGTTTTTTTCTTAAAAAAAAATAACGAGTCACACACTAAGCATAGCAATTATATTAAATGATTTATCAATTTTCATTAAATCTTATAGAAAGAAAGAGGTAGAATTTCTTGTTTTTTTCAGGGATTTCAGGAAAAAAAGTCTCTTGTCATTTTTTATTCTATCACTGGACAGAATGCGAAGAGAAGATTAGTTATTCTTCGTCTACGAATATCCAAATTTTTACACCTAATACTCCATAGATAGTTCGAATTGGATAGCAGCAATAATCAATTTTAGCGCGAATTGTTTGGAGGGGGAGTCTACCCTTTTTGATGCATTCGGCACGTGCAATTTCTTTTCCTCCGAGACGACCCGCAATTTTGACTTTGACTCCCCTTATATCCGCTTTTTTAGTTAATTCAATGGCTTTTTTCATTGCCTTTCGGAATGAAACTCTATTTTTTAATTGGAAAGCTATATATTCTGCCAGAATGTTAGGTTCTCTATAAGGCTCTTTCACTTTTTCGATAGAAATATTAAGTCTTTGGTTTACAGAGTGAATTTCCTTTTGTAGATCTTTCTCTAATTCTTCGATTACTCCTTTTTTCTTTAATAAATTAGGGAATCCAATATGGATTATGACGTGGATCGTATCGATTTCTTTTTGAATTTCTATACGTGTAATTACTTCAGAACTTGAACCTGAGTCCGTTTTTCTATTATGTGTAATTACTTCGGAACTTGAGTCTGATTCTATTTTTCTATTCGAGCCCTTTTTCCTATTCTTTTGTATATAGTTCTTGATACAATTCCTTATTTTTTTATCTTCCTGTAAACCTTCAGAATAATTTTTTGGTTGTGCGAACCAAAAGGAATGGTGTTTTTGGGTTGTACCAAGTCTGAAACCGAGTGGATTTATTTTTTGTCCCATATTTTTCTATTCTATATTTTTTTAGTGGGAATTGAAATCTTAGATGAATCTAAAGGTTATTTAGATTTCTTTACTATATTTAATACAATTGTTATATGACACATGCTTTTTTTTATGGGAAAACTACGTCCTCGAGCCCGAGGTCTAAATTTTTTCATAATAGTACTCCTACTGACTTCGGCTTTAGTAATGAATAAATTCGCTTTGTCGAAATCCCTATAATGAGTAGCATTCGCTGCTGCTGAATAAACCAACTTTAAGATGGGATAAGATGCTCGATAAGGCATGAGGTTCAGTATCATAACAGTTTCTTCGTAGTAACGCCATCGAATCTCATCAAGAACTCTTTGTGCTTTGAAAACAGACATATGTATACGTTTTTGTGCTTTGAAAACTCGCTCAAACTTAAGTAAACGATCGGTTGGCACTTTCCTTGCGA